AATCTTGTTTAATTTGTAGATACCAGTCATAGACAACTATATAAATATAGCTTTAAACCAATCCAGGAATACAATAAACCTATCCTCTATCTCTAAGGATATATATTCCTGAGGTGTCATAGTATACTAAAAATTATATATTTTTTAAACTAGACTCAACTTAATTATATTAAGTGATGTAGAGATAACAATGTTCCATCATTCTAGGATATTGCTCTAATTAATCGTACGATTAGCATGTGTCAGGCGAGAGCCTTCGTGGATTGCGTACAATCTTTTCAATGTAATCTGGATTTTATTTTTCGTGATGTGTTCATATACATCACTAATCAATTCATTTTATTTATCGCGATGTGTTCAAATACATCACTAATCAATTCATTTTATTTTTCGCGATGTGTTGATATACATCATTAATCAATTGATTTAATTTATCGCGATGTGTTCAAATACATCACTATTCAATTCATTTTGAATTTTCATGGTGTGTTCATATACATCACTAATAAATTCATTTTATTTTTGAAAATGATAAATTCAAATTTTTTATATCCATCCATCCATCCATCCATCCATCCATCCATCCCTCCATTAAATTAAACTCTCTACCACCTCTTCACTATAGTAAGAAGGTGCATCGTGCAATCTATTATACTTCTAATAATTATATAGTTATGTTTAGTACAAATATATCAAATGCGTATAAAGTACAAGGTAATAATATAATAAAAGCGAATAATAATGGCAATAAAACAGTTCAACAGAAGGACATTAATTGATCAAAACGTATTCTGGGGAATGAAGCTCTCACTCAAATAAAAACAAACACTAAAAGTGAACTTTTCACACCTAAAATAAGACTGTATCATAGACCACTTTCAGCAAAAGTACTAACAAAATTTTTTATAATATTATACTCTGGAGATAGTACTCAATCTATATCAAATACATATGCTCATATATTATTTATTAAGTTAAATCAGTATAATAGATTAAATCCTAATAAATAACCACCTAAAAACAGAATACTTGTTAATATACACATTAATAAGATACTTCCGTATTCAGCTAAGAAGAAGAAAACGAAAACAACCGCAGCGTGTTCTGTCATAAATCCACTAACCAACTCTGATTCAGCCTCGGCTAAATCAAATGGAGCTCTATTAGTTTCGGCCACAGAACCTATGAAAAAAATAAGGAAAATAGGGAATATAGGTAATACAAGTCAAACTGCTTTTTGAGCTTGTATATTAATATTTAAATTTAGACTACTTGTTATCATGATAATTAAAAGTATGGCTGAACTTAAAACTAATTCATAGCTAATTAATTGAGCTGTACTTCTAAGAGAACCTAAAAAAGCATATTTACTATTAGCACTTCACCCCGCTAATAAAATACCGTAAGTGGATAAGGATGAAACTGCTAACATATATAGTATACCTAGCTCTAAATCATTTAAAGTTAAACCAGGACCATAAGGTATAACTCCGTAACCTAATAAAGAGAAGGCTAAAGTCACTACAGGACCTAAGAAGAATAATATAGTATTTGCTTGTGTAGGTGCAACATATTCTTTTAAAATTAATTTTAAAGCATCCGCAAAAGCTTGTAATAAACCATAATATCCTACAGCGTTCGGTCCTAATCTTCTTTGCATACTGGCCATAGTTTTTCTTTCGGCTACTGTAACATATGCTACTGATAATAAAGCAGGTAACATTAATAAAACTACTTCTAATATAGATAAAAGAGTTGAAGTGTAATACATTTCTTCGTGTAAAAAAAAATTATTTTTGTTTTATAATTACTTAATAATATAACTAAAAATTTGAATTATTAAAGTATTATATAAATAAAAAATAAATAAAACAATTAACCTAATATTAGGCATCTAAATTAATCTATGACTGGATTATACGAACTTAATTCATACGTAGCCAGCCATTAATCTCATTCCAGATTCGAACTAGAATCAGAATATTAGAAGTATTCTGCTCTACCATTGAGCTAATGAGACTGGTATTTTATTAGTAAGGATCTCTCCCTACTTATAAGTAGGTAACCCTGTTTATTTAGGGCTCCTGGCTTATTAGATACCTAAATAGTTAACTATTAAAGTATAGTTAACACAAGCTATAATTAATGTAAGTCTAAACCGTCTTTTATATAACCGCTAGTTAAAACTACAAACACTTGAGCTTGTATAAATGCAATACCTAACTCTAAACCAGAGAAAGCAATTATAAATGCTAAAGGTACTAATCCTAAGAAGAAGAATATGAATCCTGAAGTCATAATATTGTAAGTAAAGCCAGCTAATATATGTAATAACATGTGACCTGATAATATATTTGCGGCTAATCTAAGTCCTAAAGAAATATTTCTGGCTAAGTATGAAATAAATTCTATTAATACCAATAAAGGTAATAAAGCTAAAGGACAACCAGCAGGTACTAATAATGAGAAGAATTTTAAACCATGTTTTTGGAATCCTAATATAGTAGCACCTAAAACAATAGTGAAACTAAGAGCAAATGTTAAAACAAAATGGCTTGTTGAAGCAAAGCTGTATGGCACCATACCTATTAAATTATTTATTAATATAAAGATAAATAAAGTATAAATAAAAGGAAAGTATACTTGACCGCTTTTAGCATTTATTTGATTTACTACTATTCCATGTATAGTGGCATATAAAGATTCTTGACTTATTGATCAGTTATTGCTTACTAATTTATTGTTATTTATACTTAATATGCTTAAGATTAATGTGAAAACTAATCCAATTGTTAAGTATAATCCTATGTTAGTGATAGATATATGTAAATCACTTAGTATAGGTAAATCTATACTTAATAAATCTCTTATTTCAAATTGAGTTAAAGGACTAGAGATTTCTTTATGTAAATTGTTTAAACTTAAAGTATTCATATTATACTCTAAGCTTTATTTATAACCCTTAAAATTAAGCGTACTGGCTCTGGTTTAGAGCCAAACGAACTAAAATAAATTAAGCGTACTGCCTGCCTCCGCAAGGAGGGCTGGATCCAGCCTGCCGTACTAACTAAAATTTATTATCTACCTAATTTATCTAATAATGTAGAGATAAAAAGACGAGATACAAATAAACTAATTATTCTTGGTAATACATACTTAGAAAATACGTAAGTAAGTAATACAATTATTGCGAATGCAAAAGTTACTTCATTAATAAAATAAAATGGTACTAATTGAGGCATGGTTGGACGATTATCATTTCTAAATACTTTAAAGTTTAACAGTATTAATGTTTAATATAAAACTAGAAGTATTAAATATAGGTAAAAGATAGGTAGCTTATGAAAATACCTAATAGATCACTTATTCTACAATTGTGAGACCACAGACTTTATACGCCTTATAAATCTTTATATGGCTGGCTAGCTGGCTTAAAATCCTTTTATATTGATAGCTTTACTATGACATCTCAAGTATAAGCGACTTGCACGCTAAGCGTGCAAGATAAAATAAAAAGTACTGATTGACCCCTAGCTCATTTTTATGGAGTAGAACTGATTTTAGTAACTATAGATTAAATTAACAACAGAGTAATGTAAAGTGTCTAATATTAAAGAAGGATATATTCCTAATATAACTGTAAATAAAACTAGTATAAATAATAAGGTAAATTCTCTTTTTGTAGTATCAAATATATTTTCTTCAAAGAATTTAGTGAAAGAACCTCCAAATGTAATTCTATTGAACATATATATAGTATAAGCAGCAGAGAATACTATTGATGTAGAACCTAACACACCTAAGAATGGTAATTTTTCTACCATACCGTAAAGAGACATAAATTCTCCTATAAAATTTAAAGTTAAAGGAGCTCCACAATTACCTAACGATAATATAAAGAATAATATAGAGAATAAAGGCATAAGTTGAGCTATACCTCTATATAAATAGATCATTCTAGTTCCTGATCTGTCGTATAATATACCTCCAGCGCATATAAATAAACCACTAGAAACAAATCCGTGAGCTAATCCTAAAGTAATACTTCCTTCTATACCTTGAATTGTATTACTAAATGCACCTATTAAATATACAGCAGCATGAGATACAGAACTATATGCGATTAATTCTTTAACATCTACAGTTCTTAATGTACTAAAGCTTGCATATATTATAGTAATAACTCCTATAGTATATACTATAAAAGTCAGATCTAATGTAGCTTTAGGTAAAACTGGTAAAATTAATCTAAAGATACCATATAAACTTAATTTTAATACGATTCCAGCTAATATTATACTTCCTCCTAAAGGTGATTCAACATGAGCTTTTAATAGTCAATTGTTTAAAAATATTGTAGGTGTTTTTACAGCAAAGGCTAAAAATATAGCACCAAATAATATAAGTTGACTAGTATAATCAAAATTTGTTTTAAACAAGGCATCAAAATCTGTTGTTCCCATTATAGAATACATAGCTAAAATAGCCAACAATAAGAATAAAGATCCTCATACTGTATATAAGAAAAAGTAATAACTTGCTCTTACTTTATTACTTGATCCGAATAAACCTATTAATAAAAATAAAGGTGGTAAAATACTTTCGAAAAATATATAGAATAAAAGGATGTCTGATACTAAAAAACACGCTAATAGTAATGTTTCTAGTAATAATATTGTATTTAAATAAAATTTTACATTTTCTTTTATTGAGTTTCAATTAGATAATAATGCAATAGGCATTATTATCGTTGTTAATAATACAAAATAAATAGAAATTCCATCTACTCCTAAATAAATATCAAACAATTGAACATTATAATGTTCTTGTACAAATTGGAATTGATTTGTACTTGAATTGAAAAAGATATAAACAAGAAAAGATAAAATCATATTTACACTTGAAGTTACTAATGCTATTTTTTTATATAACGTTATCGCGCTACCATAATTAGAGCCTTCATACGAAGTCAAACTTGAGATAATAAAAATACCTATGATTGGTATAATAAGTAAAAGAGATAATAACATGAAAATTTGGTTGAATATTAAAATTAAGAAAGTCTTTATCGAGATCATAATAGGAAATCATGATTTGTACATTATAAAAAATAGAATCTAGATTACCATCCATCCCATTTTTTGGAATTACTTAGATATCCAGAGATCCATAAGAGAGATACTAACTAGCACACAGCCTGCGGCGGCTGGCCTGCCCCTGGCCTGCACCTGGCCTGCGCCTGAAATTTTTAGAAAGAAATATATAAAGGATTAATCACCACCATCAGAATCAAAAATATCTGGCATTTCTGTACTTTGTTTTTCTAATACAAAATCTACGGGTGATTGTTTACTATCCAATTTTTTGCTGGGGTTATTGTCGGAATAACTTGATAATGGACGTTTATTAGTTTCCGCCTCCCCCTCAGTTTGTGAAGCTTTTGAAGCAGCTTCCTCAGAAGCTGCTTCTGAAGGAGCTTCCTCAGTTTCTGAAGCTTCTGAAGGAGATTCAGCTGCAGAAGGAGTAGAAAGAGCTGAAGCAGCTATAGGTTGAGATATAAAATCTAGATATTCTCTTCTCTCTATTTCTTCCTTTCTTTCTCATGCTCCTGGGACTATTTGCTGTTCCTCCTTTCTCAGGGGTAAAGCCACTCCGTGTTCAAAACTACGTTCATCAACTTTTTCTCTTCACACTGCCTCTTTTACTGGATAATTAGGGTAATCTTCGGAAGTTGATTTATTGGAATAATCTTCTTCCTGCTTTTCTTTTATCACAGCCTTTACTGTTTCTAAAGGAACTTCTGGATGTAATTGTGACCACTTAGTTGCTACATGATATTCTGCTTCGGCATTATGATGATCAAGATCTTTTTTTATAGAATACTTATCTTTAAATCTATCTAATAGATCATCAAATTCTTCTTGGCCTGCAACATTTTCATCCAATTTTTTACAATTAGGATAACCTGGATTTACAAACTCAGGTTTATAGTTATCTTTATCATATTTCTTTAGATCTTCTAGAATATCCTTTTTTACACTATCATCTACTTTTAAACCTTCATTATCCTGTGGATTATGAGGATTTACTAATCTTTTTTGACTAGACGTAAAAGATCTAGTTTGGATTGTAGATAAAATAGTACGAATTCCTCTATACTTTAGGACACCTCTAGAATTTAATAAACTACATCCCCTAGGTAAAATACATCCAATATCCTTTATGATTCCACCAGTACTTTCACCTCGGTTTACTAATTCTAATATTGTATCATCTTTAGTTATAGTACGAAATAATGGTACTATATTATCTGATGGTAGTAACTTTCCTTTAGAAAATACTTTTACTTCTAGTTGGGGAATTCCACAAAATTTAATATTGTGGCTGCGATAGATAGTTGTTGACCTAAGATTAGGATATGCCTTAAATAACCTAGAAATACAGCTTCTAGACTTTGATGATTTATTTTTAACATACGTTAATTTAAACTTAACACTTGTAATATTGTTACCACCTAGTTTATGATTAAGAAGATCCCTTATTTCAGTACAAGTATTTCATTCTGTAATCGGTTTTTTGGTAACCGAGAATAAAATATTGTTTTTATAGCCAAACGCATTAAAGTGCATCATTTTGGATATGTTAGTGTAACACTAATTAATTAGTTAATTAATCCATTAACTGATTAGTGTAAGATTACTTTTAATTGAAAAGTAATTTAGTAGCAGAACTTCGGAATGTTGTTGAAGATCTAACAAGATCTTTAAAAAAGATTTTTTATTAAAATTCTTACTTATTAAGTAAGAATAATAAAAATATTAAGATCTAAAAATTGGGGCTGGATCCAGCCCTGGCTTATGCCAACCTAAACCTAGTAATAATAGGGTTAGCACTTAGATTCTAAAGTTTTGCTTGCATTAAATGATTTGATTTCTTAATTAATATTATGGCTTTTCGAATTTGCGCTACCAAAAAGTGTTAAAATACTAATAGAATAGATTAAAGCTAAACTTGATAAATCGAAATTTTGAAGGAAAGAGTAATATATAGATGTATATGCAATAAATCCTATTAATATGAATAAAGCATAATTTGTAACAACACCTGTATTCAGACTAGATATGATTTTACTAATTTTTAGTAATAATTTTTCTAGACCAAAAGGACCTAAAAGTTCTATACTACCTTTATCTAAAATTTTCGTAGTTTGACCACCCATATTTAAAACTAAGTTTACTATATATTTATTATAAAAATATTCAACTAAGAAACGTTGGTTAAAGAATCCATAAATAGAATAACCATTGTTCGATAATTTAAAACTGTTTATTAAATTAGGGAAGAATTCTGAATAAATTATAGCTATAGCTGTAAATGAAACTGTAAAGAATAAAGGTAATAATTTAAATGTAGTAGGAACAGCAAACTCTGTATCTATTAATATTTCATGTGTAGGATGTATAAATATACTATTATCTGTAAAGAACCCTGAACCTAAACCTATAAAAATATCTTTAGTTATATAACCAAAATATATAGAGAAAATTGCTAAAACTACTAGAGGTAAACTTAAGAATATATCACCTTCATGTGCATGTTTGTAAGAAACTATATTTCCGTTAGGATTAGCTAAGAAAGTTAAATATAAAACTTTTACAGAATATAAAGTAGTAAATATTGCACCTATTACTGCAATAACGTAAACAGCTACACTGCTAAAGTAATATTGTCCATAGGCGGATTCTAATATGAAATCTTTACTATAGAATCCAGTCATAAAAGGGAAAGCCACTAAACTAAGGCTTGCTATTAATATAACAGAATATGTTAAAGGTAAGAATGCTCCTAATCCTCCGTATTTTCTTAAATCTTGGTTATCAGCTACTGCATGAATAACTGCACCTGCACCTAAGAATAATAATCCTTTATAGAAAGCATGATTAACTAAATGGAATAAAGCTATATTATAAGAAGATAAACCTATTGCAATTACCATCATACCTAATTGGCTCATAGTAGAGTAAGCAATAATTTTTTTAATATCTTGTTGGAATAAACCTACAAGAGAACTAAAAACAGTTGTAATTGCACCTAATCATAGACATATTAACAATACAGTGGAACTATATTCAATTAAAGGAGATGAACGTATTAATAAATATACTCCAGCGGTTACCATAGTAGCAGCGTGAATTAACGCAGATACAGGTGTAGGACCCTCCATCGCCATAGGTAGTCAAATATGAAGACCTACTTGAGAACTTTTAGCCATAGCACCTATTAATAAACATATTCCTATTATAGTTACGATATTTTCATTAATATAAGGACTTAATGAAAACACTGTTGTATAGTCTAAATTTCCTAAAGATCATAATATAGCAAACATACCTATTGTTAATAGACAATCACCTACTCTATTAGTTAAGAAAGCAGACATAGAACTTTGATTAGCGGCTATTCTAGTAAATCAGAAACTCACTAAAAGGTATGAACAAACTCCAACACCTTCTCATCCTACAAACATTAATAAATAATTATTTGCTGTTACAAGTATTATCATCATAAAAGTAAACAAGCTTAAATAACTAAAAAATCTTTGATTGTGAGGATCTGCGCTCATATAACTTATTGAGTATAAATGAACTAAAGAACTTATTATTAATACAGGAATTAACATTGAGACTGTTAAGCTATCAAATTGGAAGCTTCAAACAATGTTAAAGGATTCACTGTTTAATCAAGGAAATAAATGTAAGTATACTGGACTATTGTTAAATCCTACTTCAAAAAATGCAACTATAGCTAAAGTTGTTGTTATTATTATACTTGAACAACCTAAAAAACGTGCCCCACTAACTCCGACTTTTCTTCCGAAAAATCCTGAAACTATTGATCCTAATAAGGGTAATAAAATTATACTTAAATACATTATTTATATTCTATTGCGATACTTCCTCTTAATCTATAAAAAGCAACTAAAATACCTAAACCTATTGCGGATTCAGCTCCGGCAATAACTATAATATATATAGCATAAGTTTGCCCTATTATATCATCCATATTTATAGAGCTTATCAATATTAAAAAGGTTATAGATAATAACATTATTTCTATTGAAATAAGCATTAATATGATATTTTTTCTATTAAATACGAACCCTAAGATTCCTATTAAAAAAAGTATTAAAGTTAAACTCATATATTATATTTATTCATATCAAATTATTCGGGTACAATATATATATTAAATTTATAGATGGCTTAAGCCTAGACGCCCTCATAAAACCGCTATAATTTTTTAATATTACATTATTAAATACGAAGAGGCTGGCTCCTTGCTGGCAGCCCGCCGTATTTTAAAGGTATATAAGACTCGAACTCATATCTTAGCGGCCGTAACGCTCCTCTTTACCATTAAGATAATACCTTTGACGTTTTTTATAAAAAAACGCTGATATATGCATATCAATATTTATTTGTTTTGGTTTTAATTACATTATTTTAGATTAAATCTCTAATTAAATAATTTTATATGTAATTATATTTTGTTAACTTTTTCCCCCCACCTCCTTATTTTATTCGTTCCACCTCCTTCCACCAAAGAATTTTTATTGCGCATCAGAAAAAACCTAGTTATACCATATCGTCATAGAAGTCATCATGAATACAAGTAGTGGATTCTAATTCAATAACGTAGTCTAAGGGACTACCTAATTGCTCTTCAGTTACCATTGTTTTTAATGAAGAGGCAGGTCCATCTGAAGGTCCATCCGAAGGTCCTGGTCCACTCGGACCTCCACCTGAAAATCCACCTGGTCCGCCTTTACCGTTATTATTTTCATCATCGCTAGAATCAGAAAAATCTAAACGTTTATTTGGCCCTAACTCCATATCTGAATGTTTTCTTTTCAAAGGAGAACTTTGAACATTCAAACTTGAGCTAGTGTCACCTGATGTAACTTGAACATTAGAAGTATTAGATGTATTTAAATTAGAACTAGAACCAGCACTAGTAGATGCATTTAAATTACTACTAGAACCAGCACTAGTTGATGCATTTAAATTAGTACTAGAATCAGCATTTACTGGTCCTAGACTACGCTTAAAAGAGCTAGAGCCAGTATTTTGAATTTCCGTCTTTACTTTTTCATTATGCTCCTCCCGGACTCTATTTCAAGAGGAAGCTTTGTAATTTAAGATAGCATTCAGACGGTCAGTAATACTAACACTACCTGTCCATGACCTTCCTGCAAAATAATTATTTGCAACCGCTTCTTCGGCTGTTTCAGCAGGAGGACCCCGATGAAGAGAGATATTTGACTCTATACTACCTTCAGGTTGCTGTTGAGATCCACTAGCTTGCCCTCCAGGTTGCTGTTGAGATCCACTAGCTTGCCCTCCAGGTTGCTGTTGAGATCCACTAGCTTGCTCTCCAGGTTGCTGTTGAGCTGTGCTAGCTTGTGTAGTACGAGCAGTTGAAACGGCTTCAGGTTCACTAAGTTCAACGTCCTCAATACCTGAATCATCGCTATCTCTATCCATAGGACGTTTAACTGATGTGCTAAAATAACGTTTTACTAGACGATTTGACAATCTAGGTTTTACCACAAAAAAGTAGGGGTTGTATGTGAGTGGCTTAGACAAACCTTCTACTGTCTCCACAGCAGCACCACCACCACATTGATTAGGAATACTAGATTCTTTAGGTTTAACTAATATTCCTCCCTCACTTACTGCGACAAAAGTCAGGATAAAAAATTTTCTAAACTTACCGATTGTATTACAATTGGCATAGAAGAATGTAAGATTCCACATATTTCAGAACATTGTCCATAGAATACTCCAGGTCTGTTAATATATGCTGAAACTTGATTTAATCTTCCAGGGTATGCGTCACATTTTATTCCTAAAGATGGAGCAGCATATGAATGTATAACATCTCCAGATGTTATAACAAATCTAATATGAGTTTCTTCCGGTACGATTACTCTATTATCTACTTCTAGCATTCTTAATGCTCCTTCTTCTAAGTCAGATTCTGGTACAATATATGAATCAAATTCTATAAATTCTTCACTAGAATCTAAGAAGTCTGGGTATTGGTAACTTCAATATCATTGATGACCTTCTACTGAAATAGTCATTGAAGGATCATTAACTTCATCCATTAAGTATAATAATTTGAATGATGGGAATGCAATTAATATTAATATTATAGCTGGAGTTACAGTTCATATTAATTCTATTAGAGTTCCATGGTTTAAATATTTATGAGCAATAGGTGATTTAGTTTCTATAAAATATCTTACTATAGAAAATAATACTCATCCAACTGCAAATAGTATTAATACTAAATAATACATTATATTATCATGTAATTCTACTAATCCTTCCATTTGAGGTGTGGCACTATCTTGGAAATAAATACCTCACGCGTGTGGAGCATCCAAATGGTAATTTTTGAAAATTGAATGCATAATTTTCGCATATCACTTCGTTATTTTCCTTAAGGAGACATTTATAATTTTTATTCCCCTAATCCCCCTGAGGGGGATGGGGGAGGAGATTATGCTACATAAAGTAATAAGAAAGCCATCATTAAAGCGAATAAACCTGTGGCTTCAGAGAAAGCAAATCCTAAAATAGCATATGAGAACAATTGACCTCTTAATGAAGGATTTCTCGCTACTCCTAAGATTAAAGCTCCGAAAACCACACCTATTCCTACTCCTGCTCCTATTAAACCTGTTGTAGCTAAACCTGTTCCTATTATTTTGGCAACTTGAATCATTGAATTATCTATATATATACTGGTTTTGTTCCTTACTTATATAAGGGAGGCGATTTCATAAGCGTTATAATTTTATTACTATTAATTTTGTAATTTGCCATATGCCTACTAAGGCATATAGAATGTTTTAAGGTAAAGCCTTCAATTAGTATAGAATAAGAAACTTATTCTTAAATATAATAAAAATCAAGAAAAGTCTTGTCTTTTTACAATTTTATTAATCATGAGCTTTAGCTGGCTAAAAGCCAGCCCTAAAGGGATGGATGGATGGATGGATGGATTATGGCTCCATAATCCAAGATCCACCGTCATATTATTCACTAATACTAAGACAACTAAATCAATTTTTTTTCAGCGGACTTACACGTAGCTAATTATAAGGCTACGATGCCCTTATTAAAATGGTTGGATCCAACCCTGGCTAAAATTCATCTGTATTTATAGCTTAGGATCTATGGGATTCGAACCGATATCTTTATGATTAAAAGTCATATGTATTGACCATTATACTAAAATCCCGCCTGGCTATAAAAGCTTGCCAATGCAGCAAATGCAGCAGCAGCAGCTGCTGCAGCAGCTGCTGCAAGCTAATGATAAAGCCAATAATTAAGAACTATATAATAAGAGACTTAATATTTTTAGCTTAAGTTATTTTTGAGAATAAGTATTTACAAAAGAACTTGATTTATATGAGTCAATCACAGATTGTCTGCTATCAATTTTTAATGCATTTTTACCTAATTCAAATACAAATCCTACAGTAATAATACCTGTAAAAATAAGTACAACAATTAATCCATATATACCATTATCGTATTCACTAACACCAAAAGGATATATAACTAAAATTTCTAAATCTAATAGTAAATAAACTAAAGCAAAAATAAAGAATTTTATACCAAATTGAGTTCTATTTTGACCTAAGAAACTATGAAACCCACATTCAAATATACTATATTTTTCTTGATAAGGGTTATGAGGTGCTAAAACAAAATTAAGAACTAAAAAAAGAAAAGTTAAAATAAGTACAAAAACAAAAAAAAAAGTCATACTACTCATTAATAATTAAATAAAATTTGTACCAATATGGTACCCATGCTTAATCATTCATTATTTATAAATATAAACAATAATATTATTAAAGTAATAAGCGAAATAACAAAAGCCATAGGACTAGCTATAACTATATTATTATGTTTAAACTCTAAAGATTTTATAAAATTATTATATTTATCATATATATTTCCATATAAAGTTAAATTTTCTAATAAAGGATTAACTTTATATTGTGGTGTATAAAAGAAAATTTCTTTTACAATAGTTAAATAATAAACTCCACCTACAACACTTGTTAAAATAGCAATTAAAGTTATAAAAATATATCCTTTATCTAAAGCTGCGCTTAAAACCATTTGTTTTCCAAAGAATCCTACCATAGGTGGTATTCCCATAAAAGAAAATATTGTAATAGCCAAACTTAAAGCTAATAAAGGATTTATATAAAAATAACCTCTTAATTGATTAACTAATTGTACAGGAGAATTATTTTTATCTAAAAGATCTTTATGTTCTTTATTATTAGTTACATAACGATAGAAACTAAATCCTATAGCTATTAATATAATAAAGGCATTTAAATTACTTATAGTATATTGTGTTAGATAAAATATAAAAGCTTGAGTAGATTCTATACTTGAAATACCTAAAGCTAATAACATATAACCAACATGAGATATAGTACTATAAGCAAATAATCTTTTGATTCTAAATTGTGTTAAACCTACAACTGTACCTATTATTAATGAAAATAATGAACTTATTATTAAGCCAAAAGTTCAATTAACATCTGAAAAATTATTACTTGTATAATAAACTAATTCAAGTAAGAATATTAATATAGATATTTTGGCAACTAAAGCTACAAATGTTGTAACTATAGTAGGTATAGCGTCATAAACATCCGGAGATCAGAAATGGAATGGAGCTGCACTTATTTTAAATAAGAATCCTATACTAAAAACTAATAAAGCAAAGTTTATATAGTAAGGTTGATATCAGTAAGTCATATCACTTAAATCACTTATACTATTAATAACATATAAACCGTCTAAATTAGTAGTACCTGAATTTGCATATAATAAAGCTGTTCCTAGTAATATAAAACATGAACTTAATCCACCTAATAAGAAATAAATTAAACCTCCTGTAGTAGATAATTCAGAGTTTCTATAGATTGTACTTAATATGTATAAACCGTAACTTTGTAATTCGATTGAAAGGAATATAGATACTAAATCATTTGTTGATATTAAGAAAACTGCACCATTAATAATAAATAATAATATTAAAGGATATTCTATTATTTTTAAATGTTCTCCCATTTTGTTAATTATTTTTGTTCTATAATAAATAAATTTATTAAACAATAATTGATTTAAAGAAGAATATTCTCGCACTCAAACTTTTCTAGGGTGAAAACTTGTTAATTGTATAATTAATATACTAATAATATATATAAAGATATGGAAAATTTGAGTAATATTAGTTATATGAAGTAAACCTCCATGTAACCCTATTCCGTTACTTACTAAAGATAAGCTCATTGTATCTTGTATAATACAATAAACTAAAGCTAAAATAGCTACTCTATTAAAAAGTATTGAAATATCTCGTCTTAATGTAACGGCATTTGAAAGTAAAATAAATAGTATTGAAGTTATTATCATGGTAAATTTTTATGAACCAGGAGGGAAAATCGAATTCCCATTTTTAATGCATGAAATTAAAGTTTTAACCAATTAAACTATCCGGGTGGGTGAATACCCTGGTTCGAACAGGGAACATACTGTACCACAAACAGTCGATCTACCAATTGAGCTATATCCACCTTATGTTGGAGTGATTCGAACACTCAATAGTAAATACCAAAAATTTATGACTTACCCATTAGTCCACAACATAATATTATAAGGTGAACCCGACTTGAACGGGTATGATACGATTATCAAACAGACCTAAACCATTCATGTCTACCAATTCCATCATCACCCTTGCTCGAGATAAGACTTGAACTTATAACCTAAATAGCTTCAATATTTCGCTCGACCAATTGAGCTTCACGAGCGCTTCGCCATATCCCTGAAAGGATCGTGGAGACATCAGGAATCGAACCTGAAATCTTGATATGCAAAATCAAAGTCTTACCAGTTAAACTATATCCCCTTTTTCAAATATCCGAAGAACGACTTGAACGTTCACGAAATTTCATCAGTATTGTTTAAGAATACCCTGTCTACCTATTCCAGCACTCGGATTTATTTATGAATAAGGCTAAAGTGAGTTGAACACTTATGATTACTGTTATGAGCAGTATACTTTACCAATTAAGCTATAGCCTCTATTATACGGATAAAGGATTTGCACCTTTATAATTTGATCATGAGTCAAATATGTTACTATTACATCAATCCGCTTAGATTAGGCGGGGTTTGAACCCGCGTATGTAGCATTGAAAGAGCTATGTCTTTACCACTTGACTACTAATCCTTGCCTTTTTCTCTCCAGCCCAGTGCAAGTATCGCGCTTGCGTCTATTGATTACAAAACAATTGCATTACTTTTATGCTAACCAGGCTATAAAATGTAAGATATATTAATAAATAGTTACTTTTAAATTAGTACTTTGTATCTTAAAATCTCTAGATTCTTACAAACAAAGCCTATTGCAATAATAATAATAATATTATGCCGTAATATTATATTACGTGAATTAGAAATATCTTAAGGTAAGCTTCGTGCCTATATGCTTTCAGCACTTATCTTTAACTAACTTAGCTTTCCTGCCGTGCCTATAATATAAATTTACTTAAGTGAAAGTAACATCCCCCGAATTAAGCATACCATGTATCAGACTCCGTCTATTGACGTATACATAGTAGTTGGGCTTAACACTTTTAATATTGGGCTTATAAACAACAGGTAAACCAGAGGTTAACAATTAATATAACCTAACTTTTTAGGTTAAGTTTTTCCTGTTCCTTTCGTACAAAGGTTAATCCTTATTTTATTCAAATTCCCTCTAGAAGATAGAAACCATACTGTCTCACGACGTATTTAACCCAGCTCATGTAACTTTTTAATCGACGAACAGTCGTACCCTACATAGTTTCTGCATCCATGAGGATAAGTTAAGCCGACATCGAGGTGCCAAACCGCGCACTCATTTTGTACACTCTTGCGCAAATTAGCCTGTTCTACATGTTATCATAATAAATTTTATTTCCATTTTTCACAAAATGGTTCAGACTATGTCTTCATTTTTATTCGAGCGATTTCTGCTCTGCTCCATAACTTATTTAGTGAAGAGCGAGCTTGCGCTCGCCAAAACGGAATATATATCCAATATACTTATTTTCCACTTATTCAACCTTTTACCGCAAATGATCCTACACGACGTTTTGATTGAGATAAAGAAGAGATTACATTAGGTTTATAATAACCTCTATATGTAACTGTAGATAAACTTTTAAAAGAACTATCTATATTTTTTAATCCTCCTTTTCATTTAAATTTATATACAGATCTATCTGCTCTATTACGTTTTGTTAATCTTCCTTTAACTTCTAATCTTATACCTCCTAAATTTTTATATTTAATTGAATTAAATATTATATTTGAAATATTGTTTTCGTCAGAGGGTAAGGCCGCCAAGGCCTTGCTATTGCTGCCTTGTTTAGATGCCTTTACCATATTTTCTTTCATTATAGAAACTAAACTGAAATTTGAAAAAACATTTTCTCATAAAGTAAAATCTAAAGATTTTATAATACTAGCCTTTTCCTGTATTCTATTCAGTACAGGTAATTTGGCTACTTTTAATAAACTATTTATTACATTGATAACACCTCTAGGTTTAGGTTTTCTTAATTTTAAACTTAGTATTTCAGTAAAAATATCCGGATTAAAACTAACAGATTTTAAGTTTATTATATTAAATTCTATATTGTTATTAAATATTTTCGATAACAGAGTACTTAATTTAGCTAAGTAACTATTTCTTTCAAATTTTAATTTATTAAGGTAATAGTTTAACTGGTATTTTCTTAATAAATCTATTTTATCGAAATATGAATTTTTAAAATGTCTACTTAAGTATAATCTTAAATATAAATTAAAACATTGTAAAGATTCAGTTAATAATTTATATTTAGAAACCAGAAGTTTTTTTTGATTGTTCATTATAGAGCTTGCATTATTATTAATGCTCGCATTTAATTCTTCATTTTTTACCGCCGCTGGGGCCAAATGAGCTTTAGCTTGTCCTTTTGGTATCAAAGCACTCACTTCATGAATTTTTTTCTTTCATCCCTTTTTAAAGGAATTTAATAATTTATTTTCTCAAAAAATCGAGCATTTTTTATAATTTTTAGATACAATATTTTTCTCTGTATTTATAGTATATAAAGTTATTATAATTTTAGAATTTGTATGTTTTGTTTCTATTTTACTTACATAGATTTTTTTAAGAATAAACTTCTGTTTTTAGGAGATATATATTTAGACCCTATAAATTTATTATCTGCAAAATGTAAATTAAAATAACTTTTTATTACTTTATTTGCATTTATATTATCTATAGGCAAATTTTGCATATTTTTTTTATAATATGAATAGATAGTATTTTTTCATTCTTTACTTACAGGAGGTAAGTATTTAACTCCCCCATTATCACCAATTATATTATTAAAAGGTATTAATTTAAACTTATTATTTAAATTAGAATGAAAAATATTGGGGTAAAAAGCGGCCTTTTTACAAAAGCTCCCACTTTTTTTTTTGGCTCCTGGAGCCAAAGCAGCTCCCACTGTGTTTGTATTTAAAGCTTTCGCCTTCATAAAAATAAATCTTACTTCTTTTTATCTTTTTTTATAAGTGTATGGTAATAAAAATGTTGGGTGTTAAAAAGGATTATTGTTAGCATAACTCACCTTATAGTCGTTGAACGATTTTATCTTATGTAATTATGCCAAGATAAATTTCGCTTCAAATCTACTTATATAAGTAATTCTTGAAATTAACCCAATATGTTATCAATAATTCGAGCTCTCATTAAGAGTCTTAAAATATTGAAGGACAAACATCCCTAGCGTAGCTTTTCCAATAATCCAAGATCTTTCCTTTTTGCATCTTGTGATCCTATGCCCTGCTTACGCAACTGTAAGATTTGTTGTTAATCAAACAGTAAGGCACGAATAAGCCGTTGAGCTTTTCAGGTATTCATCATAATTATTAAGGCTGGCTTGCGAAGCCAGCCACCCTTAATAACTCAAAAAACATTAGACTATTTTACCTTCATAATATTTTTTATTATACCGCTATTTTCACTATAGTGAAAAACGTACCTAAATATCCATCCCTATCTACCACTAGGATAGATAGAAATAATTTTAGAAGATTAAATATAGTAAAACTACATAAAACCACAAACAACCTTATAAGAGCTGACGCGCTTCCTTTGGAGGCGCGCTATCTTATAACAAATCATTTTTAGACACTCCCTTTTACTCTTTAAGGGGTCTGTGCCCCACATAAACTGTCTCCTAACTATATATTCCTCTCTAAAGGTTACTTCCAACTTACCAGAGGTAAGCAATTTCCGTCCTGGAAAATTCTAAGTGTGGCTACTTAGGGGGGCTATCACCATCCACTAGATAAGCCTTAGAACCACCCCCCTCAAATGGTCCGGAGAAATAAGACTGCCACTTATCATATGTTTCGCTGGACCCGAAGTATGATGTCGAAATAAAGGATTTTCATTTTTATTAATCAATGTACCTTATAATCTGAAAATTCATCCATCATACCCTATAATTAGTAACAGTAAAGCTGCATAGGGTCTTCTCGTCTAACTAGAGGTAAACTGTATCTGCACAGTTATTCCAATTTCACTGAGTCAATCATAGAGACAGCTGTTGTATCGTTACATCATTCATGCAAGACCGCATTTAACGGCCAAGGCATTTCGCTACCTTAGGACCCTCACGTTAAGGCCGCCATTAACCGGGGGTTCCTTCAACACCAAATTTTTGAAAAAATTTAGTTAAATCCGTTAACCAGCCGGCATCGGGCAGACATCACACTCAATACATCGATTATTAATCTTTTAGCAAAGTGCTGTGTTTTAATTAAACAGTCGTACAACATTATTTTATGCTTCTTCCTTTTTACCCGATATTAATCAGGACTAATGAGCCCTCCTTATCCCGAAGTTACGGTAGTTAATTTGCCGAGTTCCTTTATGATTGTTAGCTCATTTACGCCTTCGTATTCTCTACTAGCTTACTTGTTTCAGACTCTAGGTACGGTATTAGTTTAGTATAGATTTTACACGATCCTAGTCAAGGATACTATTTTTTAGCGACCAGTCTCCCAGACATTCCCTACTAATTTTCCAGCACACTTCTCACTTAAAAATGTTGTCTTTCAGTAAATCTCTCATCGTATAGCCCGTTCGGTTTCATATACTTAGAGGCCGTTTTGGAGCTTCCACCAAGCCATAAGCTTTAGGCGGAGGATATGATGAACCTTACTAGGCCATTCCCCTAAGGCGGGGGTGGGGTTTCGGGTTCACCTCCTTCTTATTCGTTACTCATGTCACCATTCTCACTTGAATTGTTTATTATATATTTCTTCACTGAGGAAATATCTTAATTTAATTCAACGTTCTGCTACCCCACAAAATTACTATCTATCTTATACTTAGCCAATAGTAAAATATGGACAAGGTTTCGGTATATTGTTTAGATCCGTTAAATTTTCGATGCTTTTAAAACTTAACAAGCGCTCTGTTACGAGGTCTTCAAAATTTGGCTGCTTCTAAGCCCATCTCCTTGTCGACTTTAATAAAAACTTTCTTAATTTCACTTAACTAATAATTTTGGAACCTTAACTCTTGTTCTGGGCTGTTTCCCTTTTGACATACAACCTTATCATTCTATGTCCGATAATTAAAGATCCATCTTTGCCATTCCGAGTCTACATACTCACCGATAAAATCTTCACGATCCCCCGATATATACAAATCAACATGTTGTTTTAATGGCGAGCTTTAGCGGTAAGACCGCGCAGCCACCACTAAAATTTAAACATCTTGTCTGAGATTAAATTCTGTACCTGCTAAGATGTTACTCAAATTGCCTACTGTTATAGGTTTCGCAGAAAACCAGCTATCCTAGTCAGTGTTGTCTTTCACTACCTACCATAATTCTTCGGATATCTTTACAACGATAACCCGTTCGGACTTTTATAATCCTGATTATGGTAAAATCACCAGGCTTCGGGTCTAACTTTAGACACTATTCGTTATTTTAACGATTGGTTTACCTACGCTTTCACTCGCATCTAATGTTAACTAGGTGACCCATTATGCAAAAGGTACGTTCTCACTTATTTATTTTGCTCGAACTGCTTATAAAACTACTAATTCTAATCCTTCTCTCATGATACTTGTTCACTATCGCTTATGTATTATATTTAGCCTTTGAGGAAGGTTCCCCAAGCCCACTAGCATTCCCCCTGGGAAGGGGGACAGTGGGCTTAATTCAAACAGTTTTTAAACCATTTTACTTAATTTTTTATCTAGGCTCCTCTATTTTCACTCACGCTAATCATAGAATCTCTTTTGATTTCTTTTCCTGAAGTTACTAAGATGTTTCAATTCACTTCGTTTATTATTGAATTTCTTCTAGGGTTTAAATTGAATATTACGCAATTTAGCGTGTAAAAAATGGGATCAATAAAAGTCATGCCCTTTAATACATAGCCAGATTTCCATAATAGTTTCTTTGTATACTTATATATTTTCATATAAATATATGCTCTATATCAATTACATTTCTATTAACTTCATTTCAGATTATTGCGGTTCGAACGCAACTATTCTCCTTCCCAAAAGGAGCGCCTAACCAACCCGGCCCTAATCTGTATCCTAATCCTCGAAGCCATCCAACGTAGTGATGCAAGGAGGTTCTCTATATAGAGTAAAAGTAAATTGTTCTCGCCGAAGCTTCGCAGAGAATATGGGATTCGAACCCATGATGGGGGAACCCCATACCAGAACTCAAGGCCGGCACTTTAAACCACTCAGTCAATTCTCTTTTGGTAATTCTTCCAAGAATCGAACTTGGATTTCATTCTTATCAAAAATGCACTTTACCGTTAAGTTAAAGAATTTAGAATATTTTCAAGAGTACTCAGACTCGAACTAAGAATTCGGAGGTTGAAGCTCCTTGTTTTGCCATTAAACTATACTCTTTTTAAGGAATAAGTGACTCGAACACTTAACCTACCGTGTGTAAAACGGTTGCTCTACCATTGAGCTAATCCCTTTGGTTTTTTGGTTTTATTGTAATTACTATTGCTCCTATCATTGCCAATAATAAAATAAAACTTGCTAATAGTAATCACATACTATGGCTTGTATATAATATATTTCCTATTGTAGATATATGACTTGTTTCTATTAAATTTCCATCTCAACTACTACTTGTTGCAAACAATAGATCTGAATTACCACCGTCTAGATTTGATATTTTACTATTGAAGAATTTTTCTCGCTCCGCGAAGGGCGAAGCTAACGAAGAATGATATAACACATTATTTAAGGCGGCTACTTGGCTACCACCTTTATTTGAATTATTTAAAATGGCTAAATCATAAGGTAGGAATTGGAAAACTAAATAATTAAACAAGATTGTTATAAACAAAGCTAAAGGTATACTATTTTTAGTGTTGCTTTGTAACTCACTAACTCTAATGTTAATTAACATTAAAATAAATAAAAATAGTATAGATACCGCTCCTATATATACGATTAAATAAGATAAACCTATAAAATTTAAACCTAACAAGATTAAATAAGAAGATACACTTCCAAATAATCCTATTAAAAATAGAACTGACACTATGGGATTTTTACTTACTATTGTTAAAATTGCACATAATATTGCAAATACAGATACAATATCTAAAGCCCCAGTCTTAAATCCGCTAGTATATATTTCATCTATGATAAATAAATTAGTCATATTTTGCCTAAATATTGTACCCTTATACAGGGAATGTAAAGATCCTACACTAAGGCAAAACACCTCTAGACAACTAAGACTAGGGTTACGGAAAGAAGACGATTCGAACGCCCAAATGTTTTCACACAATATTTAGCAAATATCTTGCCCTACCTATGGCTACCTTTCCTCCTAAAATCTCAGTATTCGAACTAAGTCGGCATCGAACCGACATCCCTTTTCGTGACAGGAAAAGTCTTTACCAATTAAGCTATTAGTTCTTTACGGTTAGTCGGAATCGAACCAACACACTCTGTTTGGAAGACAGCAATCCTACCATTAAATGATAACCGTTTTACTATTTAACTATATAATGTATTCTATCACTAATAATTACTTGCTTTTGCTCCGCAAGGAGCAAGCCTAGCCGTTTTATTAGCAATTGACACGCATTTACAGTAGTCTAGGATCTACTGGATTCGAACCAATATCTTAATGATTAAAAGTCATATGTATTCACCATTATACTAAAATCCCTATCATTAAATTCTCATTTTTCCATTTCTTGTTCCATATCCAGGGGGATTAGGGAATGAGGAAAAATGTCATATAATAGCTCGCTCACTATTATAAAAAATGCTCATAGTTTAAGACCCTCAATAATAAATAGACACATAAAGGAAAAGTCATACTACATCCACGAAATGTCAGTATAAAATACCACCTTCAAAACCTATATGATGGTTATCTGTTAAGTGGTAAGCGTATATTCTTCATAATCCTACTCCTATAAACAATGTACCAATTATAACGTGTAATCCGTGGAAACCAGTACCAAAGTAAAAACATGTACCATATGCACCATCACTAATAGTGAAAGATGACACTGTATATTCTACTGCTTGGAAACCTGTAAATACTATAGCTAATAATACTGTAGCTATAGCCCCGTATAAAGCACCAGCTCTATCACCTTTAATTATAGCATGGTGACTTCAAGTAATTGTAGCACCACTAGATAATAATATAATTGTATTAAGTAAAGGTAATTCAAAAGGATTTATAGGATCTATACCTTTAGGTGGTCATTGTGCCCCTAATTCCACTGTAGGTGTTAAAGCACTATGGAAGAATGCTCAGAATATAGCTACGAAGAATAATCCCTCAGATACTATAAAAAGAATTATTCCTAAACTAAGTCCTTTTTGAACAGCTAATGTATGATTACCTAAAAAAGTACCTTCGGCAATTATATCTCTAAATCATAAAGTCATAGAACTTAGAATTAAACCAAGACTTATAAAAAACATTATATATGCGTTATCAAAGTTATGCATAGCAAGTGCACCGTTAAAAGTAAGACATAATAAACTTATACTAGAGTAAAGAGGTCAAGGAGAAGGTGATACTAAATGAAAAGGATGATCTTGAAAATTACTTCTTGTTAAATTAGTCATAATTTTTAGTATTTTAAAAATGAACATATACGGGGCTATTCCCCCCTTTAGAGATTTCTTAACCTCTAAAAAAAAAGCCAGCCCTTAAAAGGAATCGAACCTCTATCATAATATTAACAGTATTATGCTCTACCGTTGAGCTATAAGAGCGCTAGGAGACAAGAGATTCGAACTCTTAAAGCAGAAAATTGCTATTGAGTTTACAGCTCAACCCTTTTTGCCAATAAAGGAACTCTCCTGATACTATAGGTTTTCATGATGATCGTGGGCAAACCATCAGTACTCCTCTGTAGTACTATATCTTTTTTAAGTTAATAATCCCGTGCAACTTCCACTACACGAACCATATTTCGACTTAACACTAATCAGAACCACGCATACGAAGAATTCCATTATAATATTTATATCCTATTGAGATAAAGAGATTATAACCAAATAGCAAACTTATTGCGTGATCTCCTTTCAGCATGCGACGAGTGGTTAGTACCAATCCGAGATAACATTCACCGTGACATGGTGATTCACGATTACTAGTAATTACTTATTCATATAGTCGAGTTTCAGACTACAATCCTTGTATAATTTATATCCTCTTTTTTGAGATTAGCTAAAATTCACATTTTTGCATCTCTTTGTTGAGGTCTACGTGGCACGTCTATAGCCCATAACATAAGGGCCATGATGACTTGTCTTTTTCCTTTTTCTCCATTCTGTTCTCTTGAAAGATTGCTTTATAAAACATTCTATAAATAAAGCAAAGGATTCTGTTAATTTCATGGAAAAACCACAGTTTCACAACATTAACTGAAAACAGCCGTGCAACTCCTGTATCTATATAATAGATATTCAAGTTATGGTAAGGTTTTTCGTGGATCATCGAATTAAATAACATACTTCACTACTGGTGTCAGAAACGGTCTAGTGATTTCAGTTCCTGCGTTGCCACATTACTCTTGAGGTGAAATGCTTGCATTTTCATTTATAAAACTAAATTTGCAATCTAGTTCATGGCATTCATCATTGTCTGCAAAGACTACTAGGGTGTCGAATCCTGTTAGTGCTCTATGCCTTCGTCCTCCAACGTCAGTTATTACATAAAAGACAGCCTTCGCCTTTATCAGTCCTTTTGGTATCAAAGAATATCATCTCTCCACCTCAAGTACGGTCTTCTCACATAAAACTCTAGTCAAGTACTCCTCTATTAAAGGTATTTTGACCGTTTGGGTACCCTTTAAACCTATTTAAGATGAATAATGCTCGTCTCTTACGTATTACCGCGACTGCTGGCACGTAATTGGTCAAGACTTTTATACATATTATCATTATTAATACGTACTTAAAACTTTATTTTAATGGTAACAATTCTTTTTCGTTTACCCAAATTGCCAGTTCAGCCCTTAGGCCATTGACCAAAATTCCCCACTGCTGTACTAACTTTGCATTGGGCTTTTTGCAGACCCAATGTGACCGATCAACCTTTCAGTTACGGTTACGAGAATTTAAAGCTAGTGAAGACATTACCTTCACTACTACCTATCCCGACGATATTTATCTTCATCCTAAAGCGGCAGTTTTCATGCCTTTATTATTATGTGGAATTTTATCCCTCACTTTAAGGTAGCGAAAATATCATATACTCACCTGTACACCACTTATTAATTAAATTATTCATTAAATTAATCGTACGATTAGCATGTGTCAAGCATTTGGACAGCATTCATTCAGAGCCATCACCAAACTCATCTATATATATCTATTTTTGTGATGTGTTCAAATACATCACTAATCAATTCATTTTATTTGAATTTAGGGTAGGTATAAGCTTTTCAATGGAAGTATCTTAAATTATAAAGCTAATCGATCTATTTCTTTAAAGAAATTAGACTTATTTTTCTTAATAATTCACCAGATACTAAGTATAATATAAAAAATAGTTAATAATTGATTCTAGATCAGTCTATTTTTTTAGGGTTGGATCCCTGGAGCCCTGGCTAAGGTTTCCCCGCTCGCTCGCTCGCTCGCTCGATCCATCCATCGATCCATCCATCCCTCAGCTAAAACAAAGTATATCAGCTTAATTGTCCGCAAAATGAAATTATTTTAATAAATACCACTGCTAAAGAATATAGCAGACATTTAAAAATTTTTTATATTTTCTATATAAGAGACCATTTTTTTTTCAGTATGATAATTCATTACCTATACGTAAAATTGAGAACTTTAACCGACTATTTACCACTAAATTCTTTATAATTTTTATATATGGCAGGGCAAGCTAAAGGTCATTATTCCTTTAGTAGCCGTATATTATTAACCTAATATAATTCAAACATAACCAGCCATTAAGAAGCGCCGTTGTTTGAATTAATCTCATTCCAGATTCGAACTAGAATCAGAATATTAGAAGTATTCTGCTCTACCATTGAGCTAATGAGACTGCTATCTAATAAGCTATTCTTTTTCATAAGCCTAATTGGTTAGCACCATCATATATCTTAAGCAAATTACGATATAAAAATATTCTATTGAATTCGAGTTATTTTTTGTGCGAAGGGCGAAGCCTCAGCGAAGGACTATTTTACTCCACTTTGTAAGGGTAAACTTACAAAAGCGTGAGGTTTAGGTGGACTACTTAAGGCTCATTCTAAACTAGGGTAACTTCTGTTTAAAAGAGCTTGTAAAGTGTCAGTGTAATATTGTACAGATAATCAAGGATTTCTGCTGGCAACTTTACCTTCAACTAATTGTTTGTATACTATATATAAGAATAATCATGCAGCTACAACGCTTATAATAGATCCAAAACTACTAATTAGGTTTCAACCTGCAAAAGCGTCAGGATAGTCGCTAATACGTCTAGGCATTCCTTGTAATCCTAAGAAATGTTGAGGGAAGAATGTTAAATTAACCCCTATAAATAAAACTCAGAATTGAATTTTAGCTAAAACGATATTATAATTTAAACCTAATATTTTAGGGATTCAGTAATATCAACCACTAAACATTGCAAAAACAGCTCCCATACTTAAAACGTAGTGGAAATGAGCAACAACATAGTAAGTATCGTGGAAAGCTATATCAAGTGAAGCATTAGCTAAAACAACTCCACTTAATCCCCCTATTGTAAACATAAATACAAATCCTAAGGCAAATAACATAGAAGGAGTTAATTTTATAGATCCTCCGTATGATGTAGCTAATCATGAGAATATTTTAATTCCTGTAGGAACTGCAATAATTAATGTAGCAGCTGTAAAATATGCTCTTGTATCTACGTCTAAACCTACTGTATACATGTGATGGCTTCAAACTATGAATCCTAATATACCAATAGACATCATAGCGTAAACCATTCCTATGTAACCAAATATAGATTTATTTGAGTTAGCTGAAATAGTTGTACTAATTATACCAAAACCAGGTATGATTAGGATATACACCTCGGGATGTCCGAAGAATCCATTTCTCCAAATTTAACTTCACATAATTAATGTTCTCTTATTAAATCCAGGTACCAGAATATCTGGGCTTGTGTATATACAGGGCGGAGGTTCGCGAGTAATAATCTGTATAATAGGAGAAACCGACTGTACATTAAGCAGCATTGCAGCCACCCACCAGTGAACCAGTCTGTAGCGGTCACTTAAATAACCGACGGTCTTAAAACGAGAAATTTTCTTGACCGTTAACACTAGCATCGCTAACATACATAACTAATTTTCCTTATATTTTTAATATGAATAACAATATAAACTGTATAGTTTATACATTATACTTAAGAGTTGCAATTAGTAATAACTGTATATTAACTAAGTATAAGGTATATTCTTTAGCGATAACGCCTCCCATATCCCCCTGAGGGGGATATGGGAATGAATATTTGCTCTTTTAGATCTTATATATTTTTACATCTGTCTTAAGAGCTTCATAACTTGCACATTAAACCTTTACTTGTTTTCCTTAATACCTAATAAAATTTATTTATTAATCTCGATTTTTCTATCATTTCTACCCTTTTAATTGGATCTAAATGATTTTTTTTTAATAATTCTTTATGAATTTCTTTTCAAAGTTTATACGAAATCAATTTTTTTGTGTATAATGTATTATTATCAAAATAATGGAATATATTTTTACAATTTTCTACTCCCCCTATTCTGTATTCATTTACATTATCTGCACTATGTTTAGATACAATACCTGCTTTAAATAAAACGCATAAATGCTCTAATATTATTAAATTTTCATTCCCTAATCCCCCTGAGGGGGATACGGGACGCGAACCCCCTCATTTTTGAGATATGTTAAAATTAAAACTAAATCCTTTTGCGCTGTCCCGACCTATAGAACAAGTAAAACAACCCTGAGCGTCTGTAAATCCAGCTAATCAATTATCCTTTAAACTAGGTAAAAGATCTCTGTGTTTTACTTCAACAGTATTTAATTTTATTCTACCTTTAGAAACTCAAGTATTAAAGCCCTGAACAAAATGGTCAAATATCGTTTTTCTACTAGGTAAAATAATATTACCATTAAATAGATGAACTATTATTTCAATTTCTCTTTTATTTTGTGTAACAAACCTACTAACATTAGCGGATTGAGGGATAACTTTACCGAATCCTAATGTTTCTTTTATGAAATGTAAAATTTTTATATCCGTATTGCTTTGTGTAATCACAAAACAAAGATCACCTCTATTATTTACAATAAAGGATCCTTCACCTTCAGTAAACCCTATAAATCAACTTAAAAATCTAGTTGAAGGAATAGTTGTTTCATTCCCTAATCCCCCTGAGGGGGATACGGGACGTAAATATCTCGAAAATTTATCATAAAAGTTAGAAAAATTAAAATGGTCTATACCTGTACTATAGTTAGATTTTAATAGTCCTATCGTTCTAACCACGCCGACTATCAATTTGTAATAATTAGTTTGAGCTATAAATGTAAAAAAAAATACAAAAATCGAGATAAAATATAGTTGCTCATAGGTATTTCTTAAGAAAAGATGTTGGTATAATATAGGATCACCTCCACCAGCTGTTTCAAAGAATGATGTATTAAAATTTCTATCTGTAAGAACCATAGTGATTCCTCCTGCAAGTACAGGTAAAGATAATAATAATAATACAGCTGTTATAACTACAGCTCATCCAAATAATGCTAATTTATGTAATCTTATACCTGGTGTTCTCATATTTACAACGGTTGTAATAAAGTTAATAGCTCCTAATAAACTACTTATTCCAGATAAATGTAAAGCAAATATGGCTAAGTCAACACTAGGTCCACTATGACTTTGTAGCCCTGATAAGGGAGGGTATAATGTTCAACCTGTACCAACTCCTCCTTCTATACATGCTGAGAACACCAATAGTATTAAACTAGGTGGTAATAATCAGAAACTTATGTTGTTTAATCTTGGGAATGCCATATCTGGACCCCCTACCATTAAAGGCATTAAAAAATTACCAAAACCTCCAATTAAAGCTGGCATACGTTTTACTCATAATCTTTCGAAGATGAACGGACTATATCTTTATCTTTAAGTAAATGCTTATTATTGATTACTTGCTAAGATATTTCACGTGTAGTCTCTGAGGAACCTACTAGATAAGAATAATGTTTCTTATTTTTGGTTTCCTGCTGATTACCTAATCCTTTAAAATGTAACTGTATTCCACTGCTATTATGTAGTCCGCGGTACTAGTTCTAAAGGCTCTAAAGGGATTCCAGCATATAGTGAAAACAAAGTTAAATATTTCTACTTAACCCGGCCATGCCTTTCTATTTAATCTTTATATGTAAATTCTCATTTTCCTCTATAATAACCTTGTTTTTCACCTTTTAAATATTCTCTAATAATTTGACGATCACCTTTTAAATGATTAGCTAAACTATTTAATGATGGAAATTCAATATCCTTACTTGAATCACGAGGGCCGCATTCCCCCTTCGGCCCACAGGGGCTATAAAATTTAGCTAAAATAGTTTTAGATGCAGGATGTTTAACATTATAAAAATTTCTTTTGTTAGAAACTAATTCTGTTATTTCTTCTAGACTTAATAAATTAGTCTTATCTGATTCTTCTATAATCTCTATAGAAAAGAAAAAGCTATCTAAAAACAAATCACCAGTATCTAAACAATTACTTAAAGTTTTATGATGAATTTTAATTGTATCATACATGTATTGTTTTGACTCAAATATATATAATAAAGTAAAATCTTCTGAACTATAAATGTATACAGGAGTACCTCTTTGTTTGGCGGCGAAGCCGAGTAATTTATTCCGTAATTTCTGGCTCATTGGTTCATGATAACCAGAACTACCCTTTGGCGCCACTAAATCTACATTTAAGCTTGGTTTTAAAGTATCAATAAAATGTTGTTCTAATCTAACTACTTCATCTAAAGTACATTGTTCATCTGCTATGTAAATAGTCAAATTGACATTATTAAAACCGTGTTTATTAAAGTAACGTAATACTCTACGTGCTTTAGTATTAAGTATAGAAGGCATAAAATAAGAACTTATTCTGTTATATAGATTAATAGAATGTCCTACATAAGCATGCTTGTCATCTTGTCATACATAAACACCCTTTTGATTTTTAGCTACTTTAAGGATAATTTTTCGATTAGCGTAAGGGTTTTCTACATACACTTTAGTATATTTAGGTATTTTTTCGTGATTGTTATTTTGGTTATTATTTTGATCGTCTGTTATTAGAATATTATTAGTTTGGGGCGAAGAGGTAGTATGAAAATTGTGATTAAATAGTCTTCATTTGTCGACCATGAAGAATATCATTAATATAGCGTGTGCTGTTATTATACTATTATATAATTGATTATCAGAAATGTATTGAACACCAGGTCCACTTAGTTCTAATCTTATTAATACAGAAAAAGCTGTACCTAATAATCCTGAAAATAAAGCAAAAATTAAATATAACGTTCCTATATCTTTAGCGTTAGTAGATAAGAATCATCGTTCTATACCCATAGATATCGAAGATGTTAATCTATATTGCTGCTTTTCTTCTTCTTCTTCTTTAGCCAATAAAAATATGAGTGTAACACTAATTAATTAGTTAATTAATCCATTAACTGATTAGTGTAAGATTACTTTTAATTGAAAAGTAATTTAGTAGCAGAACTTCGGAATGTTTTTGAAGATCTAACTGGGTCTTTTTAGGTTAGAAAACTTATTTAAATTATTACTTAATAAGTAAGAATCTTCACAATATTAAGATCCTGACCTTGTAGTAAGATTATGGAGGATTCGAACCTCTTACTTAAGATTTGCAGTCAAAGTGTAGACCATCTACTTCATAATCTGTTATTATTAAACTAAAAAAATCTAATATTTTTTTAGAACATTTTATCCGAAGCCCCTTATTTTTAAATTAATTAATTAAAAATTATTAGTTTATAATAACTATGCATAAAGGATATTATGTTATAATAGCTTGTCAGGGATGGATCCAACTAAGCCTAACCAATACACACTTTATGCATAAAATGCATTTACTAGACTATAAAATTAGAATATATTTAGAACATATCATCATAGAAGTCTTCATAAATACAAGTATTTTCCTCTAATTCAATGACAAAATCAATAGGACTACCTAATTGCTCTTCAGTTACCATTGTTTTTAATGAAGAGGCAGGTCCATCCGAAGGTCCAGGTCCATCCGAAGGTCCGGGCCCACCCGGACCTCCACCTGAAAATCCCCCTGGCCCACCTTTACCGTTATTATTTTCATCATCGCTAGAATCAGAAAAATCTAAACGTTTATTTGGCCCTAACTCCATATCCGAATGTTTTCTTTTATGTGAAGAAGTTTCAGCCGAAACATTGGGATTTTCATAATTCTGAGGAGGAGAATTATGATTTGAGGTTGAATCCCCTATCCCTACGGGATTAGGGTTAGGAGAATTAGCCTCAGGTGAAGCAGAATAAATACCCGATATATTAGAAGAATTCTGATTTGACCCTCCTTCAGAATTAGCCGCAGGTGAAGCAGAATAAATACCTGGACTGGATGAAACTTCATATTGCCCAGTACTTCCAATAGCGGAATCATATCCTCTATCTGATGCACTATCAGCAAATTGTCTTCCTCCAAACTCAATACTTTCCTCATAAACCCTTTCCTGGTCTCTCATGACGAAATGTCCATCAAGGTATTCACCTTTAGATTTAAATTTTTCATCAATTTTTTCATCAACCAGAGATTTAATAGTATTAGTATCTACACCTGGTAAATTCTTCGTAACTTTTTCCGTAACTTGTATTTTACACTCCTCTTTTATAACTTTGGCTGCCTCCTTTCCTTGATCCGAAATTTTCGCGATATCATGGCCATACTGAGTAATAGCCTGATCAGCTGAATATGGTTTATTATGAGATGGTAGAATGATTCCAGGGAATGCAGGAGAGTTATTATAAGAGTCAGTTACCTCTTTATCCACGTATCTTTGTTCGCTAGATGTTAATCTCTGACGATTTTCAGTCGTTGAACGGTTATCAGGATCATCATCTTCAGGATCTCCACCAGAAGAACTAGAGTACTCCTCTTGATCATTGTCAGAAGAATTGTTAGATTCCTCTTCGTTAGATTGCTCTTCATTATCTCCATCACAAGATGATGATAATAAAATTAGAAGTTTACCTTGAATACAAGAAGAAAATATAAAGGCAAAAAAGAAGAATAACAACAAAAAAAATTCTTTACAAAAAATAATTTTATATATAAAATTATTCGGCTTCGCCGCCAAAGAAGAATTTAAGATAGTGCTCAGACAATTATTTTTTTTCTGAAATGTATTAATAGTTGTTGTAAAAAAAACAATAGCCAATAAAAATATTAGTGTAACACTAATTAACTAGTTAATTAATCCATTAACTGATTAGTGTAAGATTACTTTTAATTGAAAAGTAATTTAGTAGCAGAACTTCGGAATGTTGTTGAAGATCTAACAAGATCTTTTTAGGTTAGAAAACTTATTTAAATTATTACTTAATAAGTAATAATAATAGAAATCCTAATTCTATTGATTAACCCCTCTCTATTATATAAATTTGAATTAGGGAGTGAAAGCGAGGAGCTTCATATACCCTTATACTGGAAGTGTAAGGGATGGATGGATGGATGGATGGATGGATTCCATCCGTGATGTATTGATAGAGTTTTTATCAAATACATGACTAATTAATTTATACTAGACTAGGCAAAGGATCTACGGAATCCCAAGCCGTATATTAGGCTTAAAAGTCCTATGTTTTAGCATTAAACTAAGATCCTTTATATATATATATATCTAATTTAATCTACTCTATTATAAAGTCTATAGACTCAATGAATCTATAGTTATAGTGTTTGCCAAAATTTGATCTCATTTCCAATGAGATCTTTAGCTGTTGGAGGAATTTTCACCTTTATAAAGTTTGATCAATAGAATTTTATATATATATAATATAAGACGAGAAGGGTAAATATACCTATAGCCCACTATCTTCCGCAGCACGCACAATCTCTATAAGTGTTATACTAGAAGAAATACGCTTGTTACTATTATAATACATAATTATGTTATCATATATACCAAGACGATATATCGGGAAATAAAGCGTAGTTCTACCTATGATAGAGTATAATCTTGCCTGATCTTGTGGAGTAATATGGCCTGGATGATCTATAGGAAAACTTGTATAAGGTAATTGTTTTCAAGTTGTTTGAAATAAAATATTATTATGCATTAGTTGATGAGTTAGTTTTCTACTTAACTCTCTATTTACCCAAGGTCGTCATTGGCGTCTTTCAGGACTAGTAGTTAAGTCGATAGGATTAGATCTAGACCCACTATCCATAAACCATATGGCTAGAACTAGAATACCCATTACTAAAAAACATCCATTAATAAATATTTGGATTTCTAGGCCTTCAATTGAAGGTAGAAATTTTAAAAAATCTGGTTTTATATAAATTGTTGAATTTTGCATGATCATATCTTGTTTTAAATATAAATTTTATTGTATTTTGTAGTACTTATATATTTTGCAGTGTTTTCTATTAAACTAACAAAAGGTACTATAACTAAGAAGTATGAGAAGTATAAAACAGTAGAGATTTGTCCTAATTCTATGAATGGAGATTCAACATGTTTAGCTCCTAATTGCATTAATATTAAGAAATTAGCTACGAATACATAGAAGAATGCTTTACTTAAAGGTCTAAATTGGTAACCTTTGGATTCTCCTAAATCTGTATAAGGTAATGTTAATATAATTAATATTGCACTAAACATAGCAAGAACTCCTAATAATTTATTAGGTATAGATCTTAATATAGCGTAGAAAGGTAATAAATATCATTCTGGAACTATAGCAGCAGGAGTTTGCATAGGGTTAGCCATTATATAGTTATCACTATCTCCTAATACATTAGGCATGAAGAATACAAATAGGCTTAATCCAAATACAAACATAAATATAGTAATTAAATCTTTAAATAAATAGTAAGGAGCAAAAGGTATTCTATCGTAATTACCAGAAACACCTAATGGGTTACTTGATCCTACTGTGTCATGTAATGCGATTAAATGCATTAAAACTAATGCAGCTAATACGAATGGTAATACAAAGTGTAAAGCAAAGAATCTGTTTAAAGTAGCGTTATTAACAGAGAAACCTCCTCAAACGAACTCAACAATATCTTGTCCAATTCATGGGATAGCACTTATAAGGTTAGTAATAACTGTTGCACCTCATAATGACATTTGACCATATGGTAAAACATAACCCAGGAATCCTATACCCATCATAGCTACAAGTATTATAGCACCTATAACTCAAACTAATGTTCTAGGAGCTCTGTATGAACCATAGTACATACCTCTTCCTACGTGTAAGTAAACTAAGAAGAAGAAAGCCGAAGCTGTATTACTATGTAAATAACGTATTAATCATCCATTATTTACGTCTCTCATAATGTGCTCTACAGAATTAAATGCTTCTGCTATACTTGGGTTATAGTGCATTGCTAATGTTACTCCAGTAACTATTTGTATACCTAAACAAACTGCAAGTAAAGAACCGAAGTTTCATAGATAGCTAATATTTGTGGGTTGTGATGTATCTATTAAATAGGAATTAGCTAATTTTAATAAAGGATGGCTTTTTAAAATTCTCATATTAGATTAAAAAAATAAATTTGTTGACAGGGTAGCTGGGATTTAAAGGGATGGCTACCTTAGACCAAACTCTATCAGTTTCTAAAATAATAATATGAAAATAAATTTACTAGAGCTAGGCTAAGCCTAAGCTAAGCCTAGGGTAAAAGATATTATTTTAGCTTCTCCCTAGGTTTAAATAGAAATATTATCTATAATGTAGTATATACAATTAAATATAAGTAATTAAGCTAACCATGATTAGCTTATTTATAGTAGCCAGAAGTTCCTTATTACTCTTTAGTAAGTATTGAACTACTAGTGCTTAATCTATTATCTTAGGTTAACTAAATGTAAATAAAAGGGTAGAAAACCTTTTAATCCTACTAGTTTTAATTGGGGGCAAGAATTTTTAGTTATAAACTAACTTGTATTATCTTCAGCTGATTATTTGTTATTAATCAGTATATCGATAAAAGTTATTTATCCTGTTCCTGTCCCATATCCAGGGGGATTAGGCAATGAAAAACTAATTTTAGTAGTAATCAGAAATAAAGCATTTTTGCTTTCTAGGATCTACTGGATTCGAACCAATATCTGTATGATTAAAAGTCATATGTATTACCATTATACTAAAATCCTTAGTAATAAGGTGGATGTTTCCATCCTTATTACTACATAAAATTAATCTTAAACAACCTATAAAATTGTTTTCCGAATATAACTAGTATTACCTATATAACCGTCATCATTTTATTCTGATGGTTTAGGACGTTTAGCAATGTGTTCAGCACCGTAACTTTCCAATCTTCTTTTCAAGTTAGGAGTCTTTTTAGCCAGGTCCTCTTGGAATTTAGTATCTGCCAAAAGAGCTGCCGCAGTTTCAGGGGAAGGATTTCTATAATAAGGTCTATTATTTACATATGTAGGTATTAAGTTCGCATCAAAATTATTAGGATTAAATTTTAAATTAAAAATTTTTAAATTTAACTCATCAATTTTTGATTGATAATAGGGACGTCTATGAGGGCCATAACTCATACATGACTTTACATGTGCTTTTATTCTTATCTCTAAACCGTCAATCTCCGAAGTTACAGCTTTTAATTTATTATATTCTTCGGTATTAGTAGTTTTTAAATGATATAGGTATTCTTTTTTAAAATCAGGATCATCGAATAGATCCTTTACCCAAGGATTGTGTTCATTAGTATTAGTATTTGAATCACTATCTGTGGTAGTATTAGTATTCGAACCTCCAGTTCCTCCAGTATTAGTATTCGAACCACCAGTTCCTCCAGTATTAGGAGAACCACCAGTTCCTCCAGTATTAGTATTCGAACCACCAGGAGGAGTATTTGTACGACCTGTGTTACTAGTTAATGAACTATTATCGTCAGGACCGGCCATCATCAAATTTAAAAAATTTTTAAAATAAAAAGATAAGTTTAATTCTTCTACTGGACCCTTAATACCTAATCTAGTAATCAACCCTAGAAATCCTGAAATAATATACTCGCTAAATTCTGAACCAGGTAAGCCAATGAAATTTAAAATTAATAAAGGGATACCTTTATATCTTATTAAGCCAATAAAAATTAACGTCAATAAACCAACAGTGACATTTGTAACGTTTAAATATTTAAAAAATTGTTTCATCATAAGGGGGTTATTAATATTGGGGTGTTTAGTTTAATCAAATGCCGGGTCCACCTCCGTCCCTATACTTTTGACGAGTCTATCTTAATATTTCCATTTTAAACTCCCTTTAGACCCCTTGGATCCAGTTTTTAGCCCACTAAAAACTGGAGGTTTCTA